CGTCCATTGCGCTATATAAAAAATGATCTATTTGAAAACGCCGTAAGAACTGAAATGTCACAACATTTTTTTTATACATGCCCAAGTGATGGAAAACAAAGAATATCTTTTACATATCCGCCCAGTTTGTCAACGTTTTTTGAAATGATACAACAGAAGATGCTTTTGTGCACGACAGAAAAGCTATCCCCAGCAGAACTGTATAATCATTGGTTTTATACCAATGAACAAAAACGAAACAACCTCATCAACGAACTTATCAATCGAATTGAAGCTCTAGACAAGGGGTCTCTTGCTATGGATGTACTCGAAAAAAGAACTAGATTGTGCAATGATGAGACTGAACAAGAATGCTTACCTAAAATATATGATCCTCTTTTGAATGGACCCCATCGTGGAACAATCAAAGAATTGTATTCAGGTTCAAACATGAACGAGTATTTAATAAACTCGATAGAAGATTCTATCGAAACTCTTTGGATAAACAAACTTCATGATATCGCTCTTCCTACTGCCCTTACTACTGATTACCGAGAATTTGAAGAAAAAATAAAAAACACTTTTGATTTAAAATTTAAATTTACAATTTTAAAATTGTAAATTCAAAATACAGTAAATTACTATAAAAATAAATACATAAAATAAGTAAAAGAAGAGATAAGAAGAGATTCGTCCTCCGCCTACATATTTTATAATTTCTGCTACAAATAAATTTAGAATAGCAACAGCATTCGTAATTCCATCAATTACTTGTTTATCAAAAAAATAACTTAGTTCTGCCAGCCCTCTTATACCTCTAGTTAAGGTTTTTGTATAAATAGCGTCTATGTAACCACGATTATATGACCAATTATATATAATATTTAGTATTTTGTCCCAAATAATTCTCCTAGGACCCATTTGAACAGATAAATTGATGAAGTTCAAATTATTAAAATTGGAATAAGCAGGCCCATAGAAAAGAAACGCTATAAATATTCCGAAATATGCTATACTGACTGAAAAAATAGCATTTATCACAAATTCATCCCAATCAAAATCATAATTTGAATGTAAAAAGTTTATTGATGGAGTTAACCATCTGGATAATATATCTAAATGAATTATTCCTTGACCAAAAGGAATTCCTATGGATCCAACGAACAAAGTAACTAAGACCAATATAAGAAGTGGTAATAACATAGTATTGTCCGATTCATAAGGATATGTGGAAATTTTTTTATTGGAAAAATTTTTTATAGTAATAAGAGGCCCCATCATATTGGTTACTACATTACCAACAATAGGATATACGTTTTTCGAAAAAACAGAAATTCTTTGATTATGATTCATTGTTGATAAAATCAAATTCTTTTTTTTTACTTTTTGTCCTTTTTTTCCCCAGATAGATATTGAATGGAACACATTATTTTTTTTGCCGCTGTAATTTTTACAATTACTATTTAAATGACCTTCAAAAGTAAGTAAATACATCCGAAACATATAAAATGCAGTTAATCCGGCTGTGAAACAAGCTATTATTGCAAAAATGGGTGAATACAACCAACTATCATTAAGAATTTCATCTTTGGACCAAAAACAAGCAAGAGGTGGAATACCACAAAGAGAAAGCGTGCCTAAAAAAAATGAAATTTTTGTAATTGGGACATATTTTTTTAAACCACCCATAAGAACCATATTCTGGCTTTTATCTGGGGAATACCCAACAATAGTTTCCATTGAATGAATAATGGAGCCAGATCCTAAAAACAATAATGCTTTCGAATAGGCATGAGTGATCAAATGAAATAAAGCAGTTCGATAAGATCCCATACCTAAAGCTAACATAATATAGCCCAATTGCGACATTGTAGAATAGGCTAGACTTCTTTTAATGTCTCTTTGAGCAAGAGCTAAAGTAGCTCCTAATAGTATTGTTATTATACCTACCAAAGAAATTATATTCAGTATGTAAGGTATGACTGTAAAAAGAGGAAAAAGTCGAGCTACAAGAAAAATTCCTGCTGCTACCATAGTAGCAGCATGTATAAGAGCCGAAATAGGAGTAGGGCCTTCCATAGCATCAGGTAACCATACATGAAGAGGGAATTGCGCAGACTTGGCAACCGAACCTACAAATAATAGGGAAGCACACAAAGTAAGAAATAAAGAATTGTCCCCATTATTATCAATCAAATTATTGGCTATTTCAAATAAATCCCGAAATTCAAAACTCCCCGTTATCCAATAAAGACCTAAGATTCCTAAAAATAAAAAAAAATCCCCTACACGATTAGTTACAAACGCTTTTTGACAAGCAGTTGCGGCAAGGGGTCGTGTGAACCAAAAACCTATTAATAGATACGAACACATTCCAACTAATTCCCAAAAAATATAAATTTGTATCAAATTTGAACTAGTAACTAATCCCAGCATCGAAGCGTTAAAAAAACTAATATAAGCAAAAAATGTCAAATAGCCTTGATCATGAGACATATAATTGTCACTATAAATAAGAACCATTATTCCAACAGTAGTTATTAATATTAACATAATGGAAGTAAGCGGATCTATTAAGTGGCCTAAATCTAAAGAAAAATCATTATTTAGGGTCCAAGACCATACATATTGGTAGGATGGACTGCCATTTATTTGCTGAATAGACAGATTGGCGGAAAAAATCATAACGATACTTAGTAATAAAACACTAAGAAAAGCCCATATACGACGAATATTTTTTGTTGCCGCCGGGAAAAGAAAAAGGCCTACCCCTATTGCTATAGGAACCGGAAGGGGGACGAAAGGTATGATCCACGCATATTGATACGTATATTCCATAAAAAATAAACCTTTTTTTATTGTTAAATTGTTTCCGATTCACCAACTCTTTTATATTTAGAACGGAGCAAAAAAAATCAAGATATGAAAAGACTTTAATAGAAATAGAATTAATATAGAAATAGAATTAAGAATTCTGATGATTTCCAAATAGTCAAATAAAAACGATTAAGTCTGATAAAGTTATTCTTTTTTTTTTTTTTATTAAAGATTAAGATATATGAACATAGAGAATATAATATTTTCAATCATTATTACAATAATTTAGTTTATATACATAAAACAAGTCCAAAAATTATGAAAAAAAAAAGTACTTGATTCCGAGTATCCTATGATCCACCAATAACTCAACCCGATAAACAAAAAAACAAGGAGATTAGTTTCTTATTTTCGTTAATTGATTCGGAATTCAGAATTCGGAATCATTAATCGGTTGTGAACTAGTCCGTTGGGAAACTGAGTGAGTTGCTTATATTTGTTTCAATAAAGCAACTTAAACTTAAACTTATACTTGTGATTAATTTTATTGATGTTCGTCGATTTGTTACTCATCACTCCAGTTTGCACAGAGCTGCAATAATAATAAAAATTTCTGGTTCAAATAACATATCGTTAAATTTATTACTAATGGATACTCATTTTTTCTAATTTTTATTAGATTAGATATACTTTCTTGATCCTCGATCAATTACAATTAATAGAAAGAGTTTTACAGTCTAGTTTTCTTAAATTAGGTAAGGGTTCTTAAACTTTTTGATTTCTTTTTTGAAATTAGATGAAATGCAACATGGCAAAAATAGACAATTGAAACTCTTTTTGATTCTTTTTTACCAATGGAAAGCAACTCGATTTCTATAGCCATGAATACCATGTATATATAAATATATGTATATATAAATATCTTCATTCGAATATAGTTATATATATATAATACTAGTCAGTATAAATAATTCTTTCTTCAAACGAATATAGTTATATATATATAATACTAGTCAGTATAAATAATTCTTTCTTCAAAATATTGTATGTAAATTTTAGTAATAAAAAAATTATCTATTTTTTTGAACAATAAATGTCTTCCACATTTAACTATAAAATGAATAACCTCTGCATTTTTGAATGGCGATTCAAAAAAAGCGTATTTCTATGTCCAAAAAGCATATTCGTAAAATTTTTTGGAAAAATAAAGTGTATTGGGCAGGAATAAAAGCTTTTTCTTTAGCAAAATCCCTTTCGACCGGGAATTCTAAAAGCTTTTTTGTACAACAAACAAGTAATATATTATATAATAAAGACTTGGAAAAGTCTTGGAATAATCTTAATCGATATGAACCAACGAATTCGATAATTTATAAGATAATAAATTACCATTAATATGGTAAACTTAATGAGATGCAATTTTCTATTGTCGTATGTTGTAGGATAACATTTTTGTGTCTACTAGACAAAGGCTCGAAAAATTAGGCACAATATATTATTTTTCTCTTTACAAAGTTTTCTCTTTCTCGTTAGTGGGTTTTTGTGGTATGGGGATTGTTATTTTATTTTCCCCATCGATTCACTTTTCACAAAAATGATATTTTTCTTTTAATTTTAAAAGGCTTATTGGGTTCTGGATGCCGAATATATATTCTATGTTTTAACTTAACTTTAGAATACATTAAGATACCTATCCATAAAGCACAATATGCATTCCATAATGAAAAATCGTTTTAGAAATATTGAAGACAAATTTTCACTGGTATATCTACAACCTACTAATTGGTTTGACTAATACTTAATTAGTTTGATAAATAGTACCACGCATTATGGGTACAATTTAAATCCTAGCAATTGGCAATTTATAGTTAATCCAGTTTTCAACCTATCCAACAAACATTTTAAACCTCCTTACAATTCTAAAATTTTACAAGAACTTAAACCACAATTTTACAAGAACTTAAACCACACGAAAAACCATTCAGTGCGGTTTTAAAACTAACAACAATAGCCCCACCTCACACTACAATTAAGTAAGGTAATGATTATTGAACGTTTAAATAGTAATTTAAAGGATATTTTGAATCTTTCGGCAAAATAAATATTGCATTGAATTTACTCCTCCAATCTCGACGATTAAAAATGAATGGGCTATTATGATTTCGAGCAAGCCGCTATGGTGAAATCGGTAGACACGCTGCTCTTAGGAAGCAGTGCTAGAGCATCTCGGTTCGAGTCCGAGTAGCGGCATATTTCTAAAAAAGAAATACTAGTAAAATAAATACTATAATAATTCCTATAATGGATAGAATATAATTTCAGATCTCCATTCCATTCTTGGAGGATATCCTTTTTAGGATTTTTTATGATATTTTTTACTTTAGAACATATATTAACTCACATTTCCTTGTCGATTGTTTCAATCGTACTGACGATTTATTTGATTAACTTATTAGTCCACGAAATCGTAGGATTATATGATTCGTCGGAAAAAGGAATGGTAGCCGCTTTTTTATGTATAACAGGATTATTAGTTATTCGTTGGATTTATTCGGGGCATTTACCCTTAAGTAATTTATATGAATCATTAATGTTCCTTTCATGGAGTTTATCCATTATTCATATGCTTCCTTTTTTTAGAAAACAAAAAAATCTTCTAAGTGCAATAACTGCACCCAGTGCTATTTTGACTCAAGGATTTGCCACCTCAGGTCTTTTAACTGAAATGCATCAATCCACAATATTAGTACCTGCTCTACAATCACAGTGGTTAATGATGCACGTAAGTATGATGGTATTGAGCTATGCATCTCTTCTCTGCGGATCATTATTATCAGTAGCTCTTCTAGCCATTACATTTCGAAAAAATAAAAAACAAAAATTAAAATGTAAAAACAACCATTTTAGGTCATTTTCATTTGGGAAAATTCAATACGTGAATGAAATAAGCCATGTTTTACAAAACAATTGTTTTATTTCGTTTAGAAATTATCACAGGCATCAATTAATTCAGCAATTGGATTGTTGGAGTTCTCGTGTCATTAGTCTCGGTTTTCTATTTTTAACCATAGGTATTCTTTCGGGAGCAGTATGGGCTAATGAAGCGTGGGGATCCTACTGGAATTGGGACCCAAAAGAAACTTGGGCATTTATTACTTGGACAATATTCGCAATTTATTTACATACTAGAACAAATGAAAATTTGCAAGGCTCAAATTCTGCAATTGTGGCTTCTATAGGATTTTTTATAATTTGGATATGCTATTTTGGAGTCAATCTATTAGGAATAGGGCTGCATAGTTATGGTTCATTCGCATTAACATTTAATTGAAAAAAAAAAAGCAGTTACGAATAGAATATCAAATACATAATGGGAATAGCATAGATAACGAAAGTTTGTACGAGTTTTTGAAAATCATTTGACTTGATTCAAATGATTTTCAAAAACTACAAAAATATTTGATTACAATTACAATTAAAGTAAGTTTATTTTATTAAGTTTATTAAGTTTAAGTTTAAGTAAATTCATTTTTTTAACTTTTTTTTTTCACTTTTTTATTATCAAATTATAAAATAAAAACTAACTATCTATAAAAATAATTAGATATAATAGTTTCTACCTTGTCAATTGATAGTGAGAGAACGAAATCCGGATAAATACCAATACCTATTACGGGTAGAAAAATACAGATTGAAAGAAATAGTTCTCGCGGCCCAGAATCTAAAAAATGAGAATTTTGAGAATTAAATTGCTTATATCCGTAGAACATCTGACGTAACATAGATAATGAATAAATAGGAGTTAATATCATTCCAATTGCCGTTACAAAAGTGATTAGTATTTTTGGCATTAAAAGAAATTTTTGGCTCATAATTAATCCAAAAAATACTACAAATTCTGCAACAAAACCACTCATTCCAGGCAATGCAAGAGAAGCCAGCGAAAAGCTACTGAACATTGTAAATATTTTTGGCATTGGGATAGTTATTCCCCCCATTTCATCGAGATAAACAAGACGTGTTCTATCGTAACTCGTTCCTGCCAAGAAAAAAAGTGCAGCACCGATAAATCCATGAGAGATCATTTGTAAAAGGGCCCCGTTGAGTCCTGTATCAGTTATGGAACTAATTCCTATAATTATGAAACCCATATGAGATACAGAGGAATAGGCAATTCTCTTTTTTAAATTACGCTGACCCGGAGATGCTGAAGCTGCATAGATTATTTGAATTGCACCTACTATCATCAACCAGGGAGAAAATATAGAATGAGCATGGGGTAATAATTCCATATTGATACGAACCAATCCATATGCTCCCATTTTTAATAAGATTCCAGCTAAAAGCATACATGTACTGTAATGGGCTTCCCCATGGGTATCTGGTAACCATGTATGTAGAGGTATAATCGGTAATTTGATAGCATAAGCAATAAGAAATCCAAAATAGAATAGTATTTCCAATGCCACAGGATACGGCTGATTGGCTGATGTTTCAAAATTTAATGTTGGTTCATTGGAACCATATAAACCCATACCTAGAACTCCCATTAAGAGAAAAATGGAACCCCCCGCGGTGTACAAAATAAACTTTGTAGCTGAGTACAAACGTTTCTTCCCTCCCCACATGGATAAAAGTAGGTAGACAGGAATTAATTCTAATTCCCACATGATAAAAAAAAGTAAAAGATCTCGAGAAGAAAATAATCCTATTTGGCCGCTGTACATTGCTAACATAAGGAAATGGAACAATTTTGAATCTCGAGTAACTGGCCAAGCCGCTAAAGTAGCTAAAGTAGTGATGAATCCCGTGAGTAAAATGGGTCCTATGGAAAGCCCATCAATTCCCAGTCTCCAATGAAAATCAAAAAAATTGATCCATTTATAATCTTGCTCCAATTGGATTAATGGATCATCCAATTGGAAATGATAACAGAATACATAGGCCATTAGAAGTAGTTCTAATAGGCATATACAAATAGTATACCACCTAATAACCTTATTTCCTCTATGAGGGAAAAAGAAAATGAAAGTACCCGCGAATATCGGCAAAACAACAATTATAGTTAACCAAGGAAAATCATTCGTGGTAAAAACAAGATACACTTACTTTGACTTTGACCCGAAAACCCGTACTCGAGAAAAGAAATATATATAATAATAAAACTAATAATTTTTTCTTTTCTCGAGTACGGGTTTTGTCGGTAAAGATAAAAAATGATGGATTCAAGTGGAATTTTCTCGAACGTATCAATAACCTAGACCCATGCTACGAGTTGTCTCGTGCCATAAATAAACCCGGACACTCAAAAAATCGGTTGGGCAAGCGGATTCACACCTTTTACAACCTACACAGTCTTCTGTTCTTGGAGCAGAAGCAATTTGTTTAGCTTTACACCCGTCCCAGGGTATCATCTCTAATACATCTGTGGGGCAAGCTCGTACACATTGAGTACACCCTATACATGTATCATAAATCTTTACTGAATGTGACATTGGATCTATAATTTTTTTTTAACATCATAAAATTTCGATCTAGTAAAGTAGTAAATGAATTATATATTGTAGACACCAGATGAATCAATGATTTAGTAGATTTACCAGAATCAATCTACTTCTGGATCTGCTCATGAAAGAAGGCCAAGATACTTTGATTTATTACATTTTATCAAATAGCACTATATGCTGCACATACCCATTTTTTTATTGGCAGATACTCTATATTTTTTTTTTATAAACCCTATTTATTCAACAAATTCGATTGATTGATACGAGTTGATTTTCTGTTACGATGAATTGATGAAACAATAGCTAATCCAATAGCTGCTTCAGCAGCGGCAATTGCTATAACAAAAATCGAGAAAATGTCTCCTTTTAATTGGCGACTATCAAATAAATCCGAAAATGTTACGAAATTTATATTAACTGCATTCAGTATAAGCTCAAGACACATAAGCGCTCGAACCATATTTCGACTTGTAATCAATCCATAGATACCGATGCATAATAAATAGGCACTCAAAACAAGTACATGTTCGAGCATCATTGAACAACTCCTCATCAATCTCGATTCATTTCAATATGAACAACAATTTAACCGATTCAATTGACTAAAATAGAATTTTAAAAGTACGCAAAAAGGTATTGGTAATAGAAAATAGATATAAATATAGAAAAATTCCGTTTTTTTTTTTCATTTTTTTTATACTTTATCTTTATATATTTATACATGAACAATAAAAAAAATATTTTAAAGAAGAAAAGAACAAGTCTATATTATATTAATTAATATAATTTTATATTATTAAATTTCGAAATATTTAGTACTGACGAGCCATAGCAATTGCACCGATCAAGGCAACTAAAAGAATTATCGAAATAAGTTCAAATGGAAGAAAAAAATCTGTTGATAAATGAATCCCAATTTGTTGACCATTATTTATCAAGTCCTGCTCTATAATCTGGTTTGACCTTGTAGTCCAAATAATACCGTACCATGACGTATCTGGGATAGTAGTAATTAATGAAAAAAAAATACTTGTACAAACCAGTGAAGTGACTCCATCTCCAACAGTCCAAAGATAGAAATCTTTGTAATATTCTGAACCATTCATAAACATCACGGCAAATACAATTAATACATTTATTGCTCCCACATAAATAAGGAGCTGTGCAGCAGCTACAAAATGGGAGTTCGATGGAATATGGAATAAGGATGTACAAACAAGAACCAATCCCAACGAAAAGGCAGAAAAAATTGGATTGGTAAGTAATACCACTCCTAGACTTCCCACTATAAGACCCAATCCCAAAAAAACTAAAAGAAAATCATGTATTGGTCCAGGCAAATCCATTCTATGTAAAATAAAAGATAAATTAAGTAGAAATTTTTCATGACCTTATTGAACAAACAAAAAAAAAAGAAGAGGTTACCTATTTTTCGATACCCTTCTAATTGAATTAAATCAATATAGGGTCGTGTGTGGGTTGATGTAGATATGTTTATTTATTATATGAATGATTGAATACCATTTGTTTATCTGAAAGTTTCGTTCAAAATTGCATTGAAAAAATTTCTCGATTCAATTATTTAAATTATTTAGAGTATAGAATAATTATTCTATTTTCTTTTTTTTTTATTTATATATTATAATCACAGATATTATATTTATATATATTATATATATATATACTGTATGTAATGT